AGAACGTTCTCCTGTGCTTCCAGACATGTTGAGCTCCGCATATTCTTGTACAGTCAGGGGGGGGCCGATTCCGTAAAAGATTAAATCAGTAAATGGAAATTTACTGAAACCAATCTTTGTGAGATCGTCAATATTGTACCAAGGGTGTTTTTAGAGTATACCGAATCAGTATAGCTATCCTTCTTCTGACACAGCAATGCAATTTCACAATCAATATCGAAATGAAGTGTTAGATAATTTCTTTCTTCTTTTCTTGTTGCTTGTCGATGTAGAATTTTGTACCATTTAATATAAAATTCCTCAAATTCCTGTAGTATAAGGATTTTCTTCAGTAGAAACTGAAGATCAAGTAAAATGTGAATTCGACAGGTTGGTTTCCAATAATTTATGAAGGAGATTCTCATATTCTTACGATTCAATTAGACGTTACATCTAAAAACATACGTTTTGTGGTTGTATAAGATGTTTTTTGTTGGAATCTTTTTTTTTTTTTAGGAATTGGTTGGCCACCCAGTAACAAGTAACAATAGTAGATTCAATGAAAGAAAGAGGAACAACGAAGAAAGAAAGAGGAACAACGAATAAATAAAAAACAATAAATATTCGTGATGCACGCATTATTCTATTAGCCCCCCAAGGGGGTCCTTCGTGACCTAATTACAAAGATGGGTCTTTGTAATATGGAAAGATAAAATGTAAAACCCAGTTTCGATTGATCTTATCGTGCGATACTTTTTTCTTTTCAATCGCGAGATTATGTGAATGAACTACTACTGAGTTCGCTTTAAAGTAAAAAAAAAAAGTGCATTAGAAGTGTCGTTCGAAAAAAAAAAATGGATTCGATATTTCGATACAATAAAAAACAATCAAACTTATTTTCCAATTTTATTCCAGAGTGATTCAAAGAGAGTTTCATTTTGTGAATGAAGTTATAAAAAACGTTCTTATTATTACTTTATTTATAATTTCTAATATTCTATATATACATATAGTTAGTTATATACATATATTAGTTCAGTCAACTCAAGAGTTGACCGATGAATCTATTGATTCAAAAGCGTGGGATGGGTAAATGTCACAGATGATTAATTGATTTCTTACTTATGTTACTCTATTTTTATTAGTATCGTCTATAATAATTGATGAATCAAATATTTTCAATTGAATTTATCCTTTCAATTGGTTGGTATTTTTGTTTATCCTCGTATCTTTCAAAAATTGAAACTTAGGGAAGTGCTTTAGAAACATATGTATAAAAAGAACATATTTCATTTAGCCTTTTCATGCCTACTATAACTAGTTATTTCGGTTTTCTACTAGCATCTTTGACTATAACCTCAGCTCTATTTATCGGTCTGAGCAAGATACGACTTATTTGAAATTAATTTAATGAACAATTTATAAAAAAATCTTTCTATGGTAGTTCATATATTCTCCAGTCCCTTACCAATTCTTGGTCATTGAGATGTATAGTCAATACAGATTAATATTTAAGGATAAATATTACCTCTCCCTTCCCCCTTTCAAACAAATTGAAATGATTGAAGTTTTTCTATTTGGAATCGTCTTAGGTCTAATTCCTATTACTTTGGCTGGATTATTCGTAACTGCCTATTTACAATACAGACGTGGTGATCAGTTGGATCTTTGATTAATTAACATCTCGTTTTTTATTGACCTCCTACTTCCTTTAATCCGCGGGAGGTCAAAATTACACTAAAATAATTGAGCAGCAACCTAATTTTGACCTCCCGCGATTAACAAGAACACAGAATCACGCCCTGTAGGATTTGAACCTACGACATCGGGTTTTGGAGACCCACGTTCTACCGAACTGAACTAAGAGCGCTTTATTATCACAATAAATATTTTGTAACCCCAATTTATCTTGCATATATATATACTATAAAAAATCAAAATGAAATATTTATTTAATTATGTATGTACAATTTTATTAATTGATCTCAATTGATCCCTCGTTACTGCTCAGAAGATAAGTAATAGGTAGGGATGACAGGATTTGAACCCGTGACATTTTGTACCCAAAACAAACGCGCTACCAAACTGCGCTACATCCCTTTCAATTGGTCTACAGTGTCATTGTAGAGAATCCCTGTCTTGTTTTCCACATCTTTATTTCCTACATTGATATACGCAAACTATCTTATCATTTCTTCCTTCTTCCTTTTGGTCTCGTATATCATATAACAAACATATAATATGGTAAAAGACTTATATAAAGTATGAAATAAATATGAAATCTACCACAAAAAATTAATATTTTTTAGGAATTTAAGGCGGAAATGGACGTATTTTTTTCTTTTAATAAATATCTATTTTGTACATTTCAATTTGAATTAGGAACTCCGCGTACAAGTGGTAAGTCATTAACTACATATACACATCCGGTCATATATGTATTACCATTATATATTACAAATTACAATAAAATTACAATAACGAATACAGAAAGAGGAGTTTTTAAAATGCGAGATCTAAAAACATATCTCTCCGTGGCACCGGTAGTAAGTACTCTATGGTTCGGGTCTTTAGCAGGTTTATTGATAGAGATCAATCGTTTTTTTCCGGATGCGTTGATATTCCCCTTTTTTTCATTCTAGCTATTGATATGGGAAGGGGGAAGAAGATTAGAGATACAATCAAATATCTGTAACTAATCCCTACCCCTCCCTTCTTTTTTTCTTTGTTTTTTTTTACTTTTCTAAAAAAAAAAAAAAAACAAAGAAAAAGCGGTTTCACCCTCAGTGAAACTATGAACTCGGGCTCAGGCTCAAATTAAATTAATAATAGAATGGAAATGCGGTGGTTGGGGCAACAATATCATACAAGATACTTAACTGAAAATGAAATACTGTACGGCAATTAAAAATTAGAAATATAGTTAGAAATCATTATATTACTTATTATTTATCATTATATTACTTATTATTTATTACTATTATTATTTATTACTATATTGATATATTGATTGCAACAAAATATTTCTTTCATAATTTGATTTCGAGTTACCTGCTTCTATTTTTGTGTCCTTTCTTCTTCCTTGCTTCGGGTCGGAAAATTAAAGAATTGAGTGAATCAAAAACCAAAGGAGGTTCATGGCTAAGGGTAAAGATGTCCGAGTAACGGTTATTTTGGAATGTACCAGTTGTGTTCGAAATCGTGTTAATAAGGAATCAATGGGCATTTCCAGATATATTACTCAAAAGAATCGACACAATACGCCTAGTCGATTGGAATTGAGAAAATTCTGTCCCTGTTGTTACAAACATACGATTCATGGGGAGATAAAGAAATAGATCGAACCGATCGCTCGTGTGTCAGTTTTCCAAGGAAGATGCAAAATTACATATTATATATAACAATATATATATATAATTTCTTTTTTAATTTATTTAAATATAAACAAATATTTTAATTTATTTAAATATAAACAAATAAATATAAACAAACCAAATCCTATTTCGATCGGATCAAAGATGATGTAGAATTAAGAAATAGGATTGGGATTTTCAGGATAAGGAATAAACAAACCATGGATAAATCCAAGCGAATCTTTCTTAAATCTAAGCGATCTTTTCGTAGGCGTTTGCCTCCGATCCAATCGGGGGATCGAATTGATTATAGAAACATGAGTTTAATTAGTCGATTTATTAGCGAACAAGGAAAAATATTATCTAGACGGGTGAATAGATTGACCTTAAAACAACAACGATTAATTACTATTGCTATAAAACAAGCTCGTATTTTATCTCCGTTACCTTTTCTTAATAATGAGAAACAATTTGAAAGAAGCGAGTCAACCGCTAGAGCTGCTGGTCTTAGAACCAGAAAAAAAATAGGTTGACTCTTCAATTGAATTGAATCAAAATGAAATTCCAATCCAAACTCAAATGCGGATTGACGTTTTTTTTTTTTGTTCGAAAAATCGTAAAATCGAAATGTCCTGTCGTAAGAAAAAAAATGGGAGAAGAGGAATAAATATTTTTTATTTAACGTCTTTCTTCATTTTGATGACTTTATCATATTTTATCATACTAATTTCTACTCTACCTTCCCAGAGTTCATTCTCCAAGGAACTCCATTTAATCTATTCCAACGGATTCCTTCCAATCTCTTTATTTTATGATCTCATTGGAAATCATATAAAGACAACTCTTATTTAATATAGCTATTTGTGCAAGTATTTTACGATTAAGAAGTAACTGTCTCTTGTACAGATTGTGTATAAATTTACTATAACTTAAGTATACTATATTCTCGCGAATTACTGCATTTATCCGAGTGATCCACAACCGACGAAAATCTCTCTTTTGTCTACCTCTATCCCGATGAGCCGAAACCAAAGCTCTTATTTTCTGTTGAGTAATAGTACGAGTAAGTCTTGAATTAGCCCCTCGAAAGGTTGATGCAAATAAACGAATTTTTGTTCTACGTCTTCGAGCTATATACCCTCGTTTAATTCTGGTCATTGAATAAATGAAACTTTGATGAATAACTAATCGATTTCCTTTCTTTCAGTTATTCCCTTCCCCTAGTCTATTAATAACAAAACGGATTCTTCCAATGTATAAAATTTAAATTCCAATGGCTTTTGCTACTATAACCTTCCCGACCACGATTTTTTTTTTTTCTAGGTGAAATGCCTAGAAAAAATTGTATTGATATTAGGTATCAAAAACACATAAAAGTAGTAAATATAAATGGATATAGTGGGTTCCATCGTTTCTATGGTTACTTCTTAAACGGTGAGGTCCTCTCTATACACCGGAGCCCTTCTTTCATTTAATCAATGTTATTGTTAACTTGTACAGTTCACACTCTTTGGCTCTACCCATAATTATCCAGTACGAGGTCTTTCACAATGAGATCTACTTATACAGTAACGGTATTTAATTATGAAGATTAGCTGAGTAGCTGACCCTGTTAGTCCGTTCTTGCAAGAGTAAGGCATAATTTTTCTGCTTTTTAAAATAGTATTTCCCCTGCTTAATGGATATCATTTGCTATCAATGGAGAATTCTTTCTCATCTTAAATTTAAAACGGAGTTGATTGGATTTGCACCAACGGAAACCATACATTTGATACCACAATAGAAGGATAGATCTTTTTGATTTTTAGATATTGAATGGAGTTCTTCCATTCTAGTCTATTCACTGGTACTGATCGTTGATACTGGATCAATTGTTTTCTTTCTTTTGTCCTAGCCCATGATCTGAACGAGTCGCACATACACCCTAGTACATGTTCCTCGTCGCTGAGGACATCCCCCAAGAGCGGGGGATTTCGTGACATTTCTGATTGGCTGTCTTGTGTTTCTAATAAGTTGTTTAATAGTTGGCATATTGAATCATATACATAATGGGCTGGTTTAGATCGATCTTAACCGGATGATTATGAATTATTTTATTTCTATATTAATAGATTAATGAATAGAATATTAAATCCGGTAAGAAGATAAAATCTCAAATCACCAATTCGTCTTAAATTTTTGTTATTTTTTCTTTTTTATTCAGTCGCTACAAGATCAACAATTCCATGAGCTTGGGCTTCTGTTGCTGACATAAAAACATCTCTTTCCATATCTTCGGATACAACCCATAAGGGTTTGCCTGTCCTTTGTACATAAACCCTTGTGATGGTTTCGCGCATCTTCAAAAGTTCTTCCGCTTCCAAGATAAATTCTCCCGTCTGTGCCTCATAAAAAGAACTAGCAGGTTGATGGATCATTACCCTGATGATATAACATAATAAATGTTTATTCTATCTCGCATGATGATAAGGTGAAGAGATAAAGAATAATAAAATATATAATTGAACAACCGTACAGGCATCTTTTACGCATTGCATACGGCTCTATAATGGAATTCGTTTTTACCTTACTTAAATATCAAATAAATTAAATATAGGGTCTATCAGACTCGGGTTGGTAAATGATCCAATAACCACCCTTCTTTTTGTTTTTGGAGTAGTTCAAAAATACTATGATGGCTCCGTTGCTTTATATATTTATTTCGTCTGTTATTTAGCAATCCCAAAGTTTCTTTTTTTTTTTTTTTTCAAATAAAAAAACAAGATTTTTTTTATTTTCATATTCTTTCATAACCTAAATATTGTTAAGAGCCTCCCGGCGTGAAAACAAAAAAGTTTGTGACGCTGAAATAGGCCTCCCGATAGATTAGATAAAATCGGAAATACCTTTTATCTCATACTACTCTTTCGATACATAATTTAAGGGTTAAAAAAATTTATCATATCGAATTCGAAGTGCCATGCTATTATTACTTAATATTAATATTTCATATAGCGCGAAGGCATAGTCTTCTTTTTTCTCTCAAATCAAATAAAAAACTCATTGGCGCCAAGCGTGAGGGAATGCTAGACGTTTGGTAATTTCTCCTCCGACCAGAATAAAAGATCCCATTGAAGCGGCTAATCCCATGCATATTGTCTGTATATCTGGTCGCACAAATTGCATAGTATCATAAATAGCTACTCCGGGTATTACCCATCCGCCAGGAGAATTTATAAACAAATATAGATCTTTGGTATCATCCTCTATACTGAGATATACCATAAGACCAATAAGTTGATTCGAGATCTCGCTATCAACCCCTTGGCCTAAAAAAAGTAATCTTTCTCGATAAAGTCGGTTGATTGGGATAAAGTTGTATCCCTTAGAAACCGTACATGCACCTTTTGATGCATACGGTTCAACAAAAATAACGAAAAAAAAAAAAAAGAATCAATGTGTAGATGTAGATTCTAGCGCTTTCTTTTATTTCTTTTTTTTTTTTTTTTTTCATACCAGGCTTTTAACTTATAAAAAGGGGCTTTTCTTTCATTTTTCAAAAAAGATGGGTTTTGTCCTGTTTTGTTTATCTATAAAAAAAATTACTAAATTTATCTAACTAACTTTTCATTGATGTATTGTTTCATCGAGATACAATCTCAATCGCGATGTAATTTTCTTGTTCCTGAATGGGCTTCTTCAATTTTTTTAGGTTTATGCTCTACTCCGAGTAAAGATCCGCCCGATTTGGATTTGCACATATATGACAAATGCCCCAATACCACGTCCTTTTGCTACGACTTCCTTTTTACAATTTATTTCATGTCTTACAACAGATATTCAATGCATTCATCATATTACTCGATTGATTAACAGTTTGAGATCACTTCTATTATAAATATATAAAGAAATAGAATATGATAGAAATAGTAATCATAAATAGATTTTTTACCGGTTTTTTTCTAAACGGAGCCTGGATACTTCATTTTATTGGCCTAACCAAGATAACCATAAATTATTCTAATTGATAATATTAATCTGTATACCCTCCCGAAAAAATGGATCTAATTGAACTTCACGCTCCAAATTTTTGATAATTCAATCAATCTTTCTTGGGCGAAGGGGAGGATATCTCGATCGGGGAAGAGAATGGGGAAATACCATATGACCCAATATATCTGACAAGTCGCACTATACGTCAATCCACAATGCATCTTCCTCTCCAGGACTTCGAAAAGGTACTCTTGGAACACCAATAGGCATTAAATAAAAGAAAAATTAAGTACTATATCTCACTTTGATGTGAAAGCGTAACAATGGATTTAGTGTCCTACTAATATTGGCCTTTATCATATTTTATCCATAGATTGACTAAGTTTATAAAAAAAGATAAAGAAGACAAAACAAAATGAATAAAGGAAAATTATTACAAATAAGTCCTTTGAATGATGAACAAATATATATATGCATTCACTCATATAAAATGGTATCAACTCCCCTACCATTGCGTATTGGTACTTATCGGGTGTAGAATAGATCTGCTTCTTTTTGTTCCTACGAACAAAATAGTTTCATTATTACTAAAAGTAATTGAAAAGAATCAAACAAATCAAACAAATATTAATTCTTTCCCCAAGATAATCCACTAAAAAGAGGGTCCACAGCATAGTTTTTTCCAATGCAATAAAGTTACATTGTGTCTATTTTTCATTGATAAAGGGGTATTTCCATGGGTTTGCCTTGGTATCGTGTTCATACCGTCGTATTGAATGATCCCGGTCGTTTGATTTCTGTCCATATAATGCATACAGCTCTGGTTGCTGGTTGGGCCGGTTCGATGGCTCTATACGAATTAGCAGTTTTTGATCCTTCTGATCCTGTTCTTGATCCAATGTGGAGACAGGGTATGTTCGTTATACCCTTCATGACTCGTTTAGGAATAACCAATTCATGGGGCGGTTGGAGTATCACAGGGGGTACTGTAACGAATCCGGGTATTTGGAGTTACGAAGGTGTGGCCGGGGCACATATTGTGTTTTCGGGCTTGTGCTTTTTGGCAGCTATCTGGCATTGGGTGTATTGGGATCTAGAAATATTTACTGATGAACGTACAGGAAAACCCTCTTTGGATTTGCCTAAGATCTTTGGAATTCATTTATTTCTATCAGGGGTGGCTTGCTTTGGTTTTGGTGCATTTCATGTAACAGGATTGTATGGTCCTGGAATATGGGTGTCCGATCCTTATGGACTAACTGGAAGGGTACAATCCGTAAATCCAGCGTGGGGTGTGGAGGGTTTTGATCCTTTTGTTCCGGGAGGAATAGCCTCTCATCATATTGCAGCAGGGACCTTGGGCATATTGGCGGGTCTATTCCATCTTAGTGTACGTCCACCTCAACGCCTATACAAAGGATTACGTATGGGAAATATTGAAACCGTCCTTTCCAGTAGTATTGCTGCTGTCTTTTTTGCCGCTTTTGTAGTTGCTGGAACTATGTGGTATGGTTCAGCAACTACCCCGATTGAATTATTTGGTCCCACTCGTTATCAATGGGATCAAGGATACTTCCAACAAGAAATATATCGAAGAATTGGTGCTGGGTTGGCTGAAAATCAAAGTTTATCTGAAGCTTGGTCTAAAATTCCCGAAAAACTAGCTTTTTATGATTACATCGGCAATAATCCGGCAAAGGGGGGGTTATTCAGAGCGGGCTCAATGGACAACGGGGATGGAATAGCTGTTGGGTGGTTAGGACATCCTATCTTTAGAGATAAAGAGGGGCGCGAACTTTTTGTACGTCGTATGCCTACTTTTTTTGAAACATTTCCGGTTGTTTTGGTAGACGGAGACGGAATTGTTAGAGCCGATGTTCCTTTTAGAAGGGCGGAATCTAAATATAGTGTCGAACAAGTAGGTGTAACTGTCGAGTTCTATGGCGGCGAACTCAACGGAGTCAGTTATAGCGATCCCGCTACTGTGAAAAAATATGCTAGACGTGCTCAATTGGGTGAGATTTTTGAATTAGATCGTGCTACTTTGAAATCCGATGGTGTTTTTCGTAGCAGTCCACGGGGTTGGTTTACTTTTGGACATGCTTCGTTTGCTTTGCTCTTCTTCTTCGGACACATTTGGCATGGTGCTAGAACCTTGTTTCGAGATGTTTTTGCTGGTATTGATCCAGATTTAGATGCTCAAGTGGAATTTGGAGCATTCCAAAAACTTGGAGATCCAACTACAAGAAGACAAGTAGTCTGATACAATATGCTTTGTTACTTGTTACTTTTCATTTTTATTTTCTTTTTGTGATTTTGAGATGGGGTACCAGATAAATCTTGATTTGAATCACTGCCTTTTCTTTGACTCTTGTTCTTTATTTATCCGGGAGACGATCCCAAATAAACAGGTATGGAAGCTATAATTGTAAACCACGATCGAATCTATGGAAGCATTGGTTTATACATTCCTTTTAGTCTCAACTCTAGGAATAATTTTTTTCGCTATCTTTTTTCGAGACCCGCCTAAAGTTCCAACTAAAAAGGTGAAATGATTTGTCATTATCTCAATTGAAGTACGGATCCTCCCAATATTTGGAGGATCCGTACTTCAACTAGTCCCCGTGTTCCTCGAATGGATCTCTTAGTTGTTGAGAGGGTTGCCCAAAAGCAGTATATAAGGCGTACCCAGTAAAACTTACAAGTAAACCAGATAAAAAGATGGCAACTAGGGTTGCTGTTTCCATGATTATATAGTTTTAAGACATTATAAAGTTTTAAGACCACAATGGATCTATGATAAGATCATTTATTTACAACGGAATGGTATACAAAGTCAACAGATCTTACTGAATATAAAATATTATGGCTACACAAACCGTTGAGGGTAGTTCTAGATCTGGCCGCCCAAAACGAACTAATGCGGGGAGTTTATTGAAACCATTGAATTCAGAATATGGTAAAGTAGCTCCTGGGTGGGGAACTACTCCTTTGATGGGTCTCGCAATGGCTCTATTCGCGATATTCCTATCTATTATTTTGGAGATTTATAATTCTTCCATTTTACTGGATGGAATTTCAATGAATTAGATTCACAAGAACCATTAACTGGCTTTTTCAATACAAAGTGAAGCGTTTAGGTTTCTGATTTTTATCCCATTCTATTTTGGTAGTTTGACCGTGGAATTTCTTTGTTTCTGTATTTCCGGAATATGAGTGTGTGACTTGGTATAAATGATCCTATGGATAGTACAGAGAATGGGTCTGTCATCTTGATAGAGATGGTTTTACTTCGTCGGATATTCATTCTAGTATCTGGAGCACGGAATATATGAAATAGATTACTATTAGAACTATGATTCATACTTAATAGTCAGACCTCGTGTCCGGACTTCAAAAATTTTTTTCAAAGAGTTAGAAGTTATAAATAGAAATATTTTTATTCTTTCAAACTTTCGTTTATGCTTATTTTGATCAAAGGACAAAACAAAGGTTTCTTTGGTTTGGATTTTTAGTCATTATATCTATTCATTGAATAAGTGATGATCCAATGGTTCTTACTCAGGGAATTTTGGGACTTAGACTTAGTTTGAAAGGGTTTTATTGAATCATCGTGGTTTTAGTATGAATCTGAGGTTTTAATCAATTCATAGGGTCTTAACAAGAGAATTCCTATCAATAATAAAGAAAACAGCAGTAAAGCCGCATTACACATAAATAACACCAAAGAAAATAGGTAAATAGAAGATTCAAGAGGCCTATAACGATCAATATATAGACGAATGAGCCGACTTGATTTTTTGGCATTATAACCACAAAGAAGAGCTTTCGGATTTTTATTCTTTAGTATCTTCAAAAAAAAATTGAATCATAAATCATAGAATTAATAAATTTCAAACTTTATATTACACACATCCGTTAGAACTAGTATTTGGGTGTTTCTGTTTGAGCCGTACGAGATGAAATTTTCATATACGGTTCTCCGGGGGGGTCCCCTTGATTTACCTATCTCAATAAAATCTATGATTGGTTCGAAGAACGTCTTGAGATTCAGGCAATTGCCGATGATATAACTAGTAAATATGTTCCTCCTCACGTCAACATATTTTATTGTCTAGGGGGAATTACGCTTACTTGTTTTTTAGTACAAGTAGCTACCGGGTTTGCTATGACTTTTTATTATCGTCCGACCGTTACGGAGGCCTTTGCTTCTGTTCAATATATAATGACTGAAGCTAATTTTGGTTGGTTAATCCGATCAGTTCATCGATGGTCGGCAAGTATGATGGTCCTAATGATGATCCTGCACGTATTTCGCGTGTATCTCACCGGCGGCTTTAAAAAACCTCGTGAATTGACTTGGGTTACAGGTGTGGTTTTGGGTGTATTGACCGCATCTTTTGGTGTAACTGGTTATTCCTTACCTCGGGACCAAATTGGTTATTGGGCAGTAAAAATTGTAACAGGCGTACCAGACGCTATTCCTGTAATAGGCTCGCCTCTGGTAGAGTTATTACGCGGAAGTGCTAGTGTAGGACAATCCACTTTGACTCGTTTTTATAGTTTACACACTTTTGTATTACCTCTTCTTACCGCCGTATTTATGTTAATGCACTTCCCAATGATACGTAAGCAAGGTATTTCTGGTCCTTTATAAAGAATATATACCATCTTGTAATCAATCATCTATCACTTGGGGTAGGAACACTAGTATTTCATTGCTACAAATATGGATTATTGAAAAAAAAAAATAAGACATGTATTGGGATATTTCTCTTCAACTCTACAAAAATGTATTATTTTTTTGACACTCATAGTTGAAGTGAATTTTCCGAAGATAAAATGGATTATGGGAGTGTGTGACTTGAACTATTGATCGGGCCTTGCAGATATATGTCCTTATCTATCTGCCGCATTTGAATTCACAACAAAAAAATGTGTCTTTGTTCCAACCACCGCGTAAGCCCCATACAGAAGATAGGCCGGTTCGTTTGAAGAGAATCTTTTCTATGATCAGACCCGATCATGTCGTGTATGATATGAACAGGCTCCGTAAGATCCAGTAGAATAAGTGATTGACATAATCCGGATTATGTTTTATATATTTCACTTACTAAATAGTATAGAAATGTATTCATTTCCTCTGCATTGACTCGATTTATGATACTATCGGAGTGAAACAAGGGATCTAAAGAA